GTTAATGTAGCTTAACTCAACAAAGCAAAGCACTGAAAATGCTTAGATGGGTGTTCCCACCCCATAAACATATAGGTTTGGTCCTAGCCTTTCCATTAGCTTTTAGCTAACTTATACATGCAAGAATCCCCGCTCCAGTGAGAATGCCCTCTATATCCATTAATTGATCAAAAGGTGCAGGCATCAAGTTCACTAGTTTCAGTAGCTCACAACGCCTTGCTCCACCACACCCCCACGGGATACAGCAGTAATTAAAATTAAGCCTATAAACGAAAGTTTGACTAAGTTAAGCTATAATTAGGGTTGGTAAATTTCGTGCCAGCCACCGCGGTCATACGATTAACCCTAGTTAATGAAATACGGCGTAAAGCGTGATTAAGAGACTAATTTAATAAGATTAAAACACTATTAAACCGTAAAAAGTCTTGATAGTAATGAAAATCAAATACGAAAGTAATCTTAAATTTTCTGAATTCACGATAGCTAAGACCCAAACTGGGATTAGATACCCCACTATACTTAGCCCTAAACATAAACATTTAACAAACAAAAGTGTTCGCCAGAGTACTACTAGCAATAGCCTAAAACTCAAAGGACTTGGCGGTGCTTTAAACCCCACTAGAGGAGCCTGTTCTATAATCGATAAACCCCGATACACCTCACCACCTTTAGCATATATCAGCCTATATACCGCCATCTGCAGCAAACCCTAAAAAGGCCTTACAGTAAGCAAGAAAATTTTACATTAAAACGTTAGGTCAAGGTGTAGCCTATAAGGTGGGAAGAAATGGGCTACATTTTCTACCCCCCTAGAACAAATTCCTACGATAGCTTTTATGAAACTCAAAGCATAAGGCGGATTTAGTAGTAAGTTAAGAATAGAGAGCTTAACTGAATTGGGCAATAAAGCACGCACACACCGCCCGTCACCCTCTTCAAATATACCAACACAAAACTATAAATAATTTACTTAACCACACATATATAAGAAGAGACAAGTCGTAACAAGGTAAACATACTGGAAAGTGTGTTTGGAAGAATCAAAATGTAGCTTATTAATAAAAGCACCCGGCTTACACCCGAGAGATTTCATTCACCATGGACATTTTGAACTAATGCTAGCCCAACTTTTTTCCTTCCCAAATACAACTTACTCAATAAATAAAACATTTACCTAAATAAAGTATAGGAGATAGAAATTTATATAAGGAGCTATAGAGAAAGTACCGTAAGGGAAAGATGAAAGAATAAATTTATAGTACTAAAAAGCAAAGATTAACTCTTCTACCTTTTGCATAATGATTTAACCAGAAAATACTTGACAAAAAGAATTTAAGCCAAACACCCCGAAACCAGACGAGCTACTTATGAGCAGCCAATAAGAGCCTATCCGTCTATGTTGCAAAATAGTGGAAAGACTTATAAGTAGAGGTGAAAAGCCTATCGAGCCTGGTAATAGCTGGTTATCCAGACTAGAATTTTAGTTCTACTTTAAATTTACCTAAAGCATAAATAAGCCAAATGTAAATTTAAATGTTATTCTAAAGAGGGACAGCTCTTTAGAGTCAAGGAAAAAACCTTCATTAGAGAGTAACCCTATTAACTTCCATAGTTGGCTTAAAAGCAGCCATCAATTAAAAAAGCGTTAAAGCTTAACCTAATTACCAAAACTTAATACCTAACTCTTCCTATAAACTCCTAAATCAACACTGGATTAATCTATTTAGTAATAGAAGAAACTATGTTAAAATAAGTAACAAGAAAATATTCTCCCCGCATAAGCTTATATCAGATCGAATAATTCGCTGATAGTTAACAACCTCATAATATTAAATAACTTATAAATCCATTATTATTTACATTGTTAACCCAACACTGGCATGCATAAAGGGAAAGATTAAACAAAGTAAAAGGAACTCGGCAAACACTAACCTCGCCTGTTTACCAAAAACATCACCTCTAGCATAAATAGTATTAGAGGCACTGCCTGCCCAGTGACATACGTTCAACGGCCGCGGTATCCTGACCGTGCAAAGGTAGCATAATCACTTGTTCTTTAAATAAGGACTAGTATGAATGGCTTGACGAGGGTTTAACTGTCTCTTACTTTTAATCAGTGAAATTGACCTTCCCGTGAAGAGGCAGGAATTTTTCAATAAGACGAGAAGACCCTATGGAGCTTTAATTTTATAGTCTCACAAACTTAATAGAATCCAAGGAAATAAAATTATTGTCTATAGACTAGAAATTTTGGTTGGGGTGACCTCGGAGTACAAATAAGCCTCCGAATGATAATAATCTAGACATAACATGTCAAAATCATAATTCATTAATTGACCCAAATTATTGATCAACGGAATAAGTTACCCTAGGGATAACAGCGCAATCCTACTCAAGAGTCCATATCGACAGTTAGGGTTTACGACCTCGATGTTGGATCAGGACATCCAAATGGTGTAACCGCTATTAATGGTTCGTTTGTTCAACGATTAAAGTCCTACGTGATCTGAGTTCAGACCGGAGAAATCCAGGTCGGTTTCTATCTATTATTACATTTCTCCCAGTACGAAAGGACAAGAGAAATAAGGCCAATTAAACACTTATGCCTTAAATTAATGGATGAAATTATCTTAATCCAATAAAATGTTTTAATTAACCCGCCCTAGAAAAGGGCTTGTTAAGATGGCAGAGCCTGGTAATTGCGTAAGACTTAAAACTTTATTCCAGAGGTTCAACTCCTCTTCTTAACACTTATGTTTATAATCAATCTCCTACTCCTAATTATTCCAATCCTAGTAGCCATAGCCTTTCTTACCCTAATTGAACGAAAGATACTAGGATATATACAACTCCGTAAAGGCCCTAATGTTGTTGGACCCTACGGCCTACTTCAACCATTCGCTGATGCAATAAAACTATTTATTAAAGAACCCACAAAACCCCTTACATCATCAATCATACTATTTATTATTGCCCCAACCCTAGCCCTAACACTAGCATTTACCATATGGATTCCTCTACCCATACCCATACCCCTCATTAATATAAATATAGGAGTCCTATTCATCCTAGCCACCTCAAGTTTAGCCGTATATGCAATTCTATGATCTGGGTGAGCTTCCAACTCTAAGTATGCTTTAATCGGAGCTCTACGAGCTGTAGCACAAACCATTTCATATGAAGTAACTCTAGCAATTATTCTTCTCTCAGTACTTCTAATAAATGGATCCTTTACCTTATCTACACTAATTACCACTCAACAATTCACGTGACTCCTACTCCCAACATGACCTCTAGCAATAATGTGATTTATCTCAACATTAGCAGAAACCAACCGAGCTCCATTTGACCTAACAGAAGGAGAATCAGAACTTGTATCAGGATTTAATGTTGAATATGCAGCTGGTCCCTTTGCCTTATTCTTTATAGCTGAATACACCAACATTATCATAATAAACGCATTAACAGTAACCCTTTTTATAGGAGCATTACTCAACCCAATCTCTCCTGAAACCTTCACATTAAACTTTACCTTAAAAACACTCATCTTAACCTCTACCTTTCTATGAATTCGAGCATCTTACCCTCGATTTCGTTATGACCAACTCATACATCTTTTATGAAAAAACTTTCTACCTCTAACCCTAGCTCTATGCATGTGACATATCTCTCTTCCAATCATAACTGCATGCGTACCACCCCAAATCTAAGAAATATGTCTGATAAAAGAGTTACTTTGATAGAGTAAATTATAGAGGTTCAAACCCTCTTATTTCTAGAACTATAGGGATTGAACCTAATCCTAAGAATCCAAAATTCCTCGTGCTACCTCTTACACCATGTCCTAAATAAATAGTAAGGTCAGCTAAATAAGCTATCGGGCCCATACCCCGAAAATGTTGGTTTATATCCTTCCCGTACTAATTAACCCCTTAACTTCCTCCACAATCTACCTCACTCTATTTTCTGGAACTATAATTACACTTTTCAGCTCACATTGACTTCTAATCTGAATAGGCCTAGAAATAAGTATACTAGCCATTATCCCCATTTTAATTAATAAAGGAAATCCCCGATCTACAGAAGCTGCATGTAAATATTTCCTCATTCAAGCCACCGCATCAATAATTCTAATAATAAGTACAATAATTAATTTCATAGACTCAGGCCAATGAATCTTATCTAATTCATACAATCAAATCTCATCATTTATATTTACAATTGCACTTTCCATAAAAATAGGACTTGCTCCATTTCACCTATGAGTTCCAGAAGTTACCCAAGGAATCTCCCTTAAATCAGGCCTAATTATGCTAACATGACAAAAAATTGCCCCAATTTCTATCGTATATCAAATTGCACCCTCTATAAACTCTACCCTTATATTATTTATAGGAATTCTATCAATCATATTAGGAGGCTGAGGAGGACTTAACCAAACCCAACTACGAAAAATTCTAGCATATTCATCAATCGCCCATATAGGATGAATAATAGCAATTATTACATATAACCCAACCTTAGCAATATTTAACCTAATCATTTATATTATACTTACCACTAGCATATTCATACTTCTCCTTTTATACAAAAAAACTACTACCCTTTCCCTATCTAATCTATGAAATAAATCCCCTCTTCTAACACCTATAATTTTAATTGTATTAATATCACTAGGAGGACTACCTCCCCTAACAGGATTTACACCAAAATGAATTATCCTTAAAGAACTTATCTCAAATAACAGCATTATTTCCTCTACATTAATAGCAATATTAGCACTTCTAAATTTATACTTCTATACACGACTTATTTATTCAACATCTCTAACTTTATTCCCATCATTCAATAATACTAAAATAAAATGACAATTCGAAAGCATAAAACTTACACCTTTTCTATCTATCCTTGTTATCACCTCTACCCTCTCCCTCCCATTATTTCCCCTTCTCTCACTCCTGAACTAGGAATTTAGGTTAACTCAGACCAAGGACCTTCAAAGTCCTAAGCAAGTACCCAATACTTAATTCCTGTACTAAGGACTGCAAGACTCTATCTTACATCAATTGAATGCAAACCAATCACTTTAATTAAGCTAAGCCCTTCTATTCCTAGACTGATGGGATTTAAACCCATAAGACCTTAGTTAACAGCTAAACGCCTTATTCAACTGGCTTCAATCTACTTCTCCCGCCGTAAGTAAAAAAGGCGGGAGAAGCCCCGGCAGAGTTGAAGCTGCTCCTTTGAATTTGCAATTCAATATGACTATTCACCTCAGGACTTGGTAGAAAGAGGGTTCAACCTCTGTCTTTAGATTTACAGTCTAATGCTTACTCAGCCATTCTACCACCTACTTATGTTCATCAACCGTTGATTCTTCTCAACTAACCACAAAGATATTGGTACACTCTACCTTCTATTTGGAGCCTGAGCCGGAATAGTAGGAACTGCACTTAGCCTACTAATTCGAGCCGAATTAGGACAACCTGGAGCTCTATTAGGCGATGACCAAATTTATAATGTTATCGTCACAGCCCACGCATTTGTCATAATTTTCTTTATAGTAATACCAATTATGATTGGTGGGTTCGGAAACTGATTAGTACCCCTAATAATTGGAGCCCCTGATATAGCATTTCCACGTATAAATAATATAAGCTTCTGACTTCTTCCCCCTTCTTTTCTTCTCTTACTTGCCTCTTCTATAGTTGAAGCAGGTGCAGGAACCGGTTGAACCGTATATCCCCCTCTAGCTGGAAATCTTGCCCATGCAGGAGCTTCAGTTGACCTAACCATCTTTTCCCTTCATTTAGCAGGAGTATCATCAATTCTAGGTGCGATTAACTTTATTACAACAATTATTAACATAAAACCACCTGCCATGTCTCAATATCAAACCCCTCTGTTTGTATGATCGGTATTAATTACAGCAGTCCTATTACTCCTGTCTCTTCCGGTTCTTGCAGCAGGAATTACTATACTACTCACAGATCGAAACCTTAATACTACATTTTTCGATCCTGCTGGGGGTGGAGATCCTATCCTCTATCAACACTTATTCTGATTTTTTGGACACCCTGAAGTTTATATTCTAATTCTCCCAGGATTTGGCATAATTTCTCATATCGTAACATATTACTCAGGAAAAAAAGAACCATTCGGTTATATAGGAATAGTATGAGCTATAATATCTATCGGTTTCCTTGGGTTCATTGTATGAGCTCATCACATGTTTACCGTTGGAATAGACGTAGACACTCGAGCTTACTTTACATCCGCAACTATAATTATCGCTATCCCCACAGGAGTTAAAGTCTTTAGCTGACTGGCAACCTTGCATGGAGGAAATATTAAATGGTCACCAGCAATACTATGAGCACTAGGCTTTATTTTTCTGTTTACTGTAGGAGGTCTAACAGGAATTGTCTTAGCTAATTCTTCATTAGACATTGTCTTACACGATACATATTATGTAGTAGCTCATTTTCACTATGTACTATCAATAGGAGCTGTATTTGCAATTATAGGAGGATTCGTTCATTGATTCCCCCTTTTTTCTGGTTATACATTAAATGATCTATGAGCTAAAATCCATTTTACTGTAATGTTTGTTGGAGTAAACTTAACTTTCTTCCCCCAACACTTCTTAGGGTTATCAGGTATACCACGTCGATACTCTGACTATCCAGATGCATATACAGCATGAAATACTGTTTCCTCAATGGGTTCATTTATCTCCCTTACAGCTGTTATAATTATAATCTTTATAATTTGAGAAGCATTTGCATCAAAACGAGAAGTCTCTACCGTAGAACTAACACCAACTAACTTAGAATGACTACATGGATGTCCTCCACCTTACCACACATTTGAAGAACCTACTTATATTAAAGCCTAGATCAAGAAAGGGAGGAATCGAACTTCCTAAAACTAGTTTCAAGCTAGCCCCATAACCATTATGACTTTCTTCATGAGATATTAGTAAAATAATTACATAACTTTGTCAAAGTTAATTTATAGGTTAAATTCCTATATATCTCTATGGCATATCCACTCGAATTAGGATTTCAAGACGCCACATCTCCCATTATAGAAGAACTTTTACATTTTCACGATCATACTCTTATAATCGTTTTCTTAATTAGCTCTCTAGTTCTTTATATTATCTCATTAATATTAACTACAAAATTAACTCATACAAGCACTATAGATGCTCAAGAAGTAGAAACTATTTGAACTATTCTTCCCGCTATTATCCTTATTCTAATTGCCCTTCCCTCTCTACGCATTCTATATATAATAGACGAAATTAATGATCCATCCTTAACAGTTAAAACAATAGGCCATCAATGATACTGAAGTTACGAATATACAGACTATGAAGACCTCAATTTTGATTCTTATATGATCCCAACTTCAGATTTAGCCCCAGGAGACCTACGACTTCTAGAGGTCGATAATCGAGTTGTTCTTCCAATAGAATTGCCTGTACGAATATTAATCTCATCTGAAGACGTACTTCACTCTTGAGCAGTCCCATCCCTTGGACTAAAAACGGATGCAATCCCAGGTCGACTTAATCAAGCTACACTTACATCAACACGACCCGGACTTTATTATGGACAATGCTCCGAAATTTGTGGATCAAATCATAGCTTTATACCAATTGTCCTCGAGCTAGTCCCATTAAAACACTTTGAAAACTGATCTTCATCAATGCTATAAATTCATTATGAAGCTATAGTAGCATCAACCTTTTAAGTTGAAGATTAGGAGCCAAATCTCCTCATGATGAAATGCCCCAACTAGATACATCTACATGATTTATTACAATTCTATCAATAATTCTAGCTCTCTTCTTTATATTTCAACTTAAAATTTCAAATCACTCTTACCCATCTAATCCTACCCCTAAAGACACTAAACTAATTGAGCAAAAAACTCCTTGAGAAGAAAAATGAACGAAAATCTATTTGCCTCTTTCATTACCCCTACATTAATAGGTCTTCCCATTGTTCTCTTAATTATTATATTTCCTAATCTACTTTTCCCTTCACCCTCTCGACTAGTAAATAACCGTCTAGTATCTTTCCAACAATGACTTATTCAACTTGTACTAAAACAAATAATGGCCATACACAACCCAAAAGGACGTACCTGATCCCTAATACTAATCTCATTAATTATATTTATCGGCTCAACCAATCTTCTAGGTTTATTACCCCACTCTTTTACACCAACAACTCAGCTATCAATAAATTTAGGAATAGCTATTCCTCTTTGAGCAGGAGCAGTAATTACTGGATTCCGTCACAAAACTAAAGCATCATTAGCCCACTTCCTTCCACAAGGAACCCCAATTCCACTTATTCCAATACTTATTATTATCGAAACAATTAGCCTCTTTATTCAACCCATAGCATTAGCTGTACGACTTACAGCTAATATTACAGCTGGTCATCTTCTTATACACTTAATCGGAGGGGCAACCCTTGTATTAATATCTATTAGTCCTCCTACAGCTATTTTAACTTTTATTATTCTCGTACTACTAACAATACTCGAATTTGCAGTTGCATTAATTCAAGCTTACGTCTTCACCCTTTTAGTAAGTTTATATTTACATGATAATACCTAATGACCCACCAAACCCATGCCTATCATATAGTTAATCCCAGTCCTTGACCCTTAACAGGAGCCCTCTCCGCTTTACTCCTAACTTCTGGCTTAGTAATATGATTCCACTTCAACTCCTCCCTTCTCCTTATACTAGGTCTAACAGCTAACACCTTAACAATATACCAATGATGACGAGACGTTGTACGAGAAGGCACATTTCAAGGTCACCATACATCAATTGTCCAAAAAGGTTTACGATATGGTATAGTATTATTCATTATTTCAGAAGTATTCTTCTTCGCTGGATTTTTCTGAGCATTCTATCATTCTAGTCTAGCTCCAACTCCTGAACTTGGCAGTTGCTGACCTCCAGTAGGAATTAATCCACTTAATCCCCTAGAAGTACCACTATTAAATACTTCTGTTCTTCTAGCTTCAGGAGTATCAATTACCTGAGCTCATCACAGCTTAATAGAAGGAGACCGAAAACACATAGTCCAAGCATTATCAATTACAATTGCTCTAGGACTTTATTTTACCCTTCTTCAAGCTTCTGAGTATCTAGAGACATCTTTTACAATTTCAGATGGTGTATATGGCTCAACATTCTTTATAGCCACAGGTTTCCATGGCCTTCATGTCATTATTGGATCAACCTTCCTTTTAGTATGTCTCATTCGTCAACTAAACTTTCACTTTACATCAAACCACCATTTTGGATTTGAAGCAGCCGCATGATATTGACATTTCGTAGATGTCGTATGACTCTTCCTTTACGTATCTATTTATTGATGAGGTTCATATTCTCTTAGTATTAATTAGTACAATTGACTTCCAATCAATTAGTTCTGGAATTAACCCAGAAGAGAATAATAAACCTTATAATATCTTTCCTCACAAACTCCTTTATCGCTTTACTACTAATCTCTGTAGCATTTTGATTACCTCAACTAAACGTAAATGCCGAAAAAGCAAGCCCCTACGAATGTGGCTTTGATCCCATAGGATCTGCTCGCTTACCATTCTCTATGAAATTTTTTCTCGTTGCAATTACATTCCTTTTATTTGATTTAGAAATTGCTCTTCTTCTCCCCCTTCCCTGAGCCTCCCAAACAAATAATCTTAACCTTATATTAACTATAGCTTTACTCTTAGTCTCAATTCTTACCCTCGGATTAGCCTATGAATGAATTCAAAAGGGCTTAGAATGAATTGAATATGATAATTAGTTTAAAATAAAACAAGTGATTTCGACTCACTAAATTATGAACTCTCATAATTATCAAAATGCCTATTATTATTCTCAATACTATTTTAGCATACTCTGTATCCTTGCTAGGAATGTACATCTACCGATCCCACCTAATATCATCACTTCTATGCTTAGAGGGTATGATACTATCAATATTTGTTTTATGCTCGCTTCTAGTTATAAATTTCCACTTCTCCTTATCATTTATAATTCCTATTACTCTATTAGTATTTGCTGCGTGTGAAGCAGCTGTAGGCCTAGCCCTTCTAGTAATAGTATCTAACACATACGGCCTGGATTACGTTCAAAATTTAAATATTCTCCAATGCTAAAAATTATTATCCCCACAATCTTACTTGCTCCCCTTGTATGATTCTCAAAACCATCCATAATCTGAATCAACCCCTCAATTCATAGCTTAATAATTAGCCTAATTGTCCTCCTTGCACTAAGTCACTCTACAAACATAAATTCAACTTTTTCATTATCTTTCTTTACCGACCCCTTATCTTCTCCTCTATTAATTTTAACAGCATGACTTCTACCTCTTATAATTATAGCAAGTCAAAATCACCTAGCCCAAGAACCGTTGATCCGAAAAAAACTATACATTCTTATACTAATCTCACTACAATCCTTTTTAATTATAACTTTCTCCGCTACTGAATTAATTATATTTTACATTTTATTCGAGGCTACCTTAATCCCTACACTAATTATTATTACCCGATGAGGAAACCAAGCTGAACGATTAAATGCAGGACTATATTTTCTATTTTATACTCTTGTAGGCTCTCTACCTCTATTAGTAGCATTAATTTTTATTCAAAAATCCACAGGATCTTTAAATTTTATCATTTCAATATATCAGTCATTTAATCTTCCCATATCTTGAACAAATGATATTATATGATTGGCATGCATTATAGCCTTTATAGTTAAAATACCCCTATATGGCCTTCATCTCTGACTACCAAAAGCTCATGTAGAAGCTCCCATTGCTGGTTCTATAGTCTTAGCTGCTATCTTACTAAAACTAGGTGGGTATGGAATAATTCGAATTTCAACTTTTCTACATCCCATTACATGCAACATAGCATATCCCTTTATTATATTATCATTATGAGGTATAATCATAACAAGCTCAATTTGCTTACGACAAACAGACCTAAAATCCCTCATCGCTTACTCATCAGTAAGTCACATAGCACTAGTAATTGTAGCAATTATGATTCAAACTCCCTGAAGCTTTATAGGAGCTACAGCACTAATAATTGCCCACGGATTAACATCTTCCATATTATTCTGTCTAGCAAACACTAACTATGAACGAATTCACAGCCGAACTATAACACTGGCCCGAGGCTTACAATCTATTCTTCCCCTTATAGCAACATGATGAATTCTAGCTACTTTAACCAACCTAGCTCTTCCACCCTCTATCAATCTAATTGGTGAATTATTCATTATTATAGCATCATTCACTTGATCAAATGCTACAATTATCCTAACCGGACTAAATATGTTAATTACAGCTCTTTATTCATTATATATACTAATTATAACACAACGAGGAAAATTTACGTACCACACATTAAATATTAACCCTTCCTTCACACGAGAAAACACACTCATATTTCTTCACTTTTTTCCACTTGCCATCCTATCAACAAACCCAACTATTATCCTGGGTCATTTATACTGTAAATATAGTTTAATAAAAACTTTAGATTGTGAATCTAAAAATAGGGAATTATAATCTCTTATTTACCAAGAAAGCATGCAAGAACTGCTAATTCATGCTCCCGTGTTTACATACACGGCTTTCTTAACTTTTATAGGATAGAAGTAATCCATTGGTCTTAGGAACCAAAAAATTGGTGCAACTCCAAATAAAAGTAATTAATATATTCTCTTCACTCATTATTACATCACTTACAATCCTCTCATTCCCCATTCTCCTTACAATAACTAACTATCATAAGCATATTAACTATCCAAACTATGTAAAAACTTCTATTATTTGTGCATTATCATTCTGCATTGTACCAACACTAATGTTCATTAACTCTAACTACGAAACCGTTATCTCAAACTGACACTGAATGACTATTCAAACATTTACCTTTTCTATAAGCTTTAAACTAGATTATTTTTCTATGCTATTTATTCCCGTAGCATTACTTGTTACATGATCAATCACAGAATTCTCAATATGATACATGCACTCTGATCCATTCATTAATCGTTTTTTCAAGTATCTCCTCCTATTTCTTATCACTATATTAATTTTAGTTACATCCAACAATCTATTTCAACTATTCATCGGCTGAGAAGGAGTAGGTATTATATCTTTCTTATTAATTGGCTGATGATATGGCCGAACAGACGCTAATACAGCAGCCCTTCAAGCCGTCCTATATAATCGAATTGGAGATATTGGATTTGTTTTAGCTATAGCATGATTCTTACTTAACTCAAACTCATGAGAACTACAACAACTTTTCATAATAAATGTATCACTACTTCCTCTATTAGGCCTACTCTTAGCCGCCGCAGGAAAATCCGCCCAATTCGGCCTCCATCCTTGACTACCTTCCGCTATAGAAGGTCCAACCCCTGTATCAGCTTTACTCCACTCAAGTACAATAGTAGTAGCAGGAGTTTTTCTCCTTATTCGTTTTCATCCACTAATAGAACATAATAAGACTATTCAAACACTTACTCTCTGCTTAGGAGCTATAACCACCTTATTTACCGCTATCTGCGCCCTCACCCAAAATGACATTAAAAAAATTATTGCATTCTCCACTTCCAGTCAATTAGGATTAATAATAGTAACCATCGGAATTAATCAACCCTACCTAGCTTTCCTTCATATTTGCACACATGCATTCTTTAAAGCTATATTATTTATATGCTCAGGATCAATTATTCATAATCTAAATAATGAACAAGATATTCGAAAAATAGGAGGTCTATTTAAAGCTCTCCCATTCACCTCATCTTCACTTATCATTGGCAGCCTAGCATTAACAGGAATTCCCTTCTTAACCGGATTTTATTCCAAAGACCTAATTATTGAAGCTATAAACACGTCATATACCAACGCCTGAGCCCTAACTATTACTCTTATTGCCACTTCCTTAACCGCTGTCTACAGTACACGAATTATTTTTTATGTCCTAATAGGACAACCTCGATTCTCTACACTAACCTCAATTAATGAAAATAACCCCTATTTACTTAACTCAATTAAGCGTCTTCTTATTGGAAGCATTATTGCAGGATTTATCCTTTCATACAACATCCCACCTATAAACGTCCCAACTTTAACTATACCTCTGTATCTAAAAATTACAGCGCTGTTAGTAACTATTTTAGGATTTGTTATTGCCATAGAACTTAACTTAATAACTCTATATCTCAAAACCAAAATATACTCAAACACAACAAAATTCTCAACTCTATTAGGCTATTTTCCTATTATTATCCACCGACTTAACCCCTATCTTAACCTTACTATAAGCCAAAAACTCTCATCAACCCTATTAGATTTAGTCTGACTAGAAAAAACCATTCCCAAATTTACCACCAACTTCCACTCAACAGCCTCTACTATAACCTCCAATCAAAAAGGCCTAATCAAATTATATTTCTTATCATTTTTAACCTCAACACTCCTAGCAACTATAACCGTATTCTATTTCCACGCGTAATCTCAATCACAATAAAAATACTAACAAACAAGGATCAACCAGCCAAAACCATCAATCAACTTCCATAATTATACATAGCTGCCACCCCCATTGAATCTTCACGAACCAACTCCAATTCACTTTCCTCAAATACTATTCAATTCCCCGAATCCTTAGATTCAATTACAATATCTATTTCATCATATAAAACTATAAATATAATAATTAAAAACTCTACCAAAAATCCTAATAACAAAACCCCTCAAATAACCACATTTGATCCCCATGTTTCTGGGTATTCCTCCGTTGCTATAGCCGTAGTATAACCAAACACTACTAATATTCCCCCTAAATAAATTAAAAACATTATTAAACCTAAAAAAGACCCTCCAAAATATAGTACAATTCCACACCCAATTCCCCCACTAATAATTAACCCCAAACCCCCATAAATAGGAGAAGGCTTTGAAGAAAACCCCACAAAACCTAAAACAAAAATCATACTTAATAAATATATAATATATGTCATTATTTTTACATGGAATCTAACCATGACCAATGACATGAAAAATCATCGTTGTTATTCAACTATAAAAACTTTAATGACAAACACTCGTAAAACCCACCCTTTAATTAAAATTATTAACCACTCTTTCATTGATTTACCAGCACCCTCCAACATCTCCGCATGATGAAACTTTGGATCCCTACTAGGCCTATGTCTAATTATTCAAATCCTTACTGGGTTATTTTTAGCAATACACTATACATCAGATACTATAACAGCCTTTTCATCAGTTACTCACATCTGCCGAGATGTAAACTACGGCTGACTTATTCGATACATACATGCTAATGGTGCATCTATATTCTTTATCTGCCTCTTTCTTCATGTAGGCCGAGGGTTATATTACGGCTCATACACCTACTTTGAAACATGAAATATTGGAATTATTCTCCTATTTGCAGTAATAGCTACAGCTTTCATAGGCTATGTTCTTCCCTGAGGCCAAATATCATTCTGAGGGGCAACCGTAATTACCAATCTTTTATCTGCCATCCCATACATTGGTACAACCTTAGTAGAATGAATCTGAGGTGGCTTTTCAGTAGATAAAGCTACTCTAACACGATTTTTCGCATTCCATTTTATCCTTCCATTTATTATCACAGCTCTAGTCATAATTCACCTCCTTTTTCTCCATGAAACTGGGTCAAATAACCCTTCAGGCCTCATTTCTGATTCAGACAAAATCCCATTTCACCCATATTATACAATTAAAGATATCCTTGGAATTCTCCTTCTTATCCTAACCCTAATAATGCTAGTCCTATTTTCACCCGACCTTCTAGGAGACCCCGATAATTATATACCCGCAAACCCCCTAAGCACTCCACCCCATATTAAACCAGAATGATATTTCTTATTTGCCTACGCTATTCTCCGATCTATCCCTAACAAACTAGGAGGTGTTTTAGCCCTAATTTTCTCAATTCTTATCCTAATACTCTTTCCACTACTCCACCTGTCTAAACAACGTAGCATGATATTTCGACCAATAAGTCAATGTGTATTCTGAATTCTAGTGGCAGACTTGCTTACACTAACATGAATTGGAGGACAACCTGTTGAACACCCATTTGTTATCATTGGCCAACTGGCATCAATCCTATATTTTGCTATCATTCTCTTAATTTTACCAACTGTTAGCATAATCGAAAACAAACTTCTCAAATGAAGAGCCCTAATAGTATAAATATTACTTTGGTCTTGTAAACCAAAAATGAAGTATAAACTTCTTAGAGCAATATCAGGGAAGAAATAAACTTTCCACCTTCAACTCCCAAAGCTGATATTCTTACTTAAACTATTCCCTGCACTCGACCAGTTACTTAAATTTCAACATCTATGTCACTATCAATTTCTATTTAACAATAATGCACCCTATGTAAATCGTGCATTTAATGCTTTCCCCCATTAATACATTACTAATCCATGTACATAGGACATTACATGTTTAATCAACATTAAAGATATATCCACCATGCATATAAGCACGTTCATAATACTAACATAGTACATAATACAATACATTATACCAACACATCGAAATGCTCATCAACACGACAGTGATCGACCAACAAACATCGTTCACAGTACATAGCACATACCTATCACTGGCGGTACATACCACATTCAGTCATAAACCTTTCTCGATCCAAATGACTATCCCCTACCAACTTTGGTCTCATAATCTACCAACCTCCGTGAAACCATCTACTCGCCCACCACGTGTCCCTCTTCTTGCTCTGATCCCATTTAACTTGGGGGTAGCTAACAATGAACTTTATCTGGCATCTGGTTCCTACCTCAGGGCCATGAACCGCATAATCGCCCACTCGTTTCCCTTAAATAAGACATCACGATGGATTAGTTCCATTCTAGCCCGTGACCCAACATAACTGCACTGTCATGCCTTTAGTGGTTTTATTTTTTGGGGGATGCAGGGACTCACCATTGGCCGTCAGAGGCCTCGTTCCATTCAACTCAATTGTAGCTGGACTTATTAGTCAATATTCTCGCTTTACATAATTACTATCTGCCATAGTCGGGCTTAATGCTCGATAGACAAAAAAAGAGTTAAAACAGAAATTCCATAGTAGACCAAATCAAAAATAAACGTTTAAACAAATATTTTTTTTTCTAAACCTATTTATGTATTCTTATCTGCTTAAAATTTTATCAACTTCTTCCTCAGTAGATTAAAATTTATTAATATCGCTATAAATAGCCATATTATATTACTACTATACTAATAATACTTACATATTACTCTGTTTACCAAATCCTATATAAGTATAACCTTAAAAATCAAAT